ATTCTTGTTTAGGCAGTTCATATCATCCACACATAGTGATCTAAGATTTCAATTATTCCATGTTTCAGCAGTAGCATATTGTTCCATGGAGCTAAGGTCAAAAAGATGGAAGAAACAAGTGTTTCCACGACTCTACCATCCGGCCAATTCTGTTCCACTGAATCCCCCCCCTTTCATGGGCACATATCTTTCCGGCTAAGGAATGGGGAATCTTTCTCCTGTTACATGAATCAAATGTTTCATTTCATCCGGGAAAAGCCATCTCTTTCTCAACAATGTCTTTGTCATTTGATCCAATAGCGTTCCGTTAGATAGGAACAGATTTGATAAATACTGATAACTCTCGGATAGAGTATTAGAACGGAAAGATCCATTAGATAATGAACTATTGGTTCTAAACCATCTCTGGCGATGAATCAACAATTCGAAGTGCTTTTCTTGCGTATTTTTGATGAACCAGCGTTTATATATAGATGTCGGAGGATTTGTTTGGGAAGCAATAAGCCCCTTTGACATCTCTTCATCTGCAAAGAATTCTCGACGTGAAAACACAGAGACAAAGGGCTGATCTTTGAATAGGGAAAAGAGTGGATCCGCAGGGTCCCAAATGAATTGGCTTGTTCGAAAAAAGCCTTGTTCTTTGGAAGATCTATCTCGTGTCTGGTACTGCATGGTTCCACTCTGCAAGAACTCCGAATCATTCTCTTGAAGCTCATCCTCTTTATGAGAAATGATCCGTTTGCCCCGAAATGACCCAGTCCAATAGGGAAATCCCAATTCAGTGGGCCTTTCGATACAATCAAATAGATTGCCGCAAGGGCGCCATATTCTAGGAGCCCAAACTATGTGATTGAATAAATCCTCCTCTATCTGTTGCGGATCGAGGGCCCCTTCTTCAAACTCCGATTCGTATTTTTCATATAGAAATCTCTGATCAACGATAGAACAAGATCCATTTTGCATCATATCTAACTGATTCCTTGGTTCGGACCGAAGAAGTAATGTCACTCGATTATTATCAAACTGACTGCAATCTTTTTCTGTCCGTGAGGATCCCGCCAGAGCCAGAGCGCCTTCTACTTCTAATAGTAATAATAGTAAGAGGCCATGAACTAGATCAGAATCATTCTCAACGAATCCATAAGAAGTGATCCAATTCTTTTCATTGGGTCTGGATGAAGACCAAAGATCTTGAGCGACCGATCCGGCAGAACAACTCAAAAGATAAAGAAGTATCGTGAATTTCTTCATGCTCGTTCCAAGTTCGAAGTACCATTTGTACAAATAAGAATCCCCTCCCTTACATGAATTCTTCTTCATATAGATAGATATAGGATCTATGGGGCAATTACTTAGAAGTACATTTTGTGCAACAGCCCTTCCTATCTGATAGAAAAGGATCCCATGATCCTGAACCGATCTTATCTGGGATCGAAAATCCCAAGTTTTTCTATGAAGAGCTGATCTAATTGTATTAGTTTCTATAATGGATTTCTTCTGTGTAATACTAATTGATAGGGCCTCATTGATAAGTGCTACAAGATCTCGCGCATTGGAACCCATGGTTATGGACCCGAATCCGTTAGTACGGAACATCCTCTTTTCCAAGTGAAATCCCCTAGTATATGAAAGAATGAAAAAGTGCTTTCGTTGTTGTGGAAGAAGAAGCCTTCGTATCTTAATGCATGTATTGAATTTCTTCGGAGCTATTAGAGCGGGATCCACTTTTTGGGGAATATGAGTCGAAGCAATAACAAGAATCTTTCCAGTGGAACATCTTTCACAATCCCTGGAGAGATAGTTCTCTAATAGACCGAGGGATAAGTAATTCGACTCATTCACATGCAGATCATGAATGTTTGGAATCCATATTATGCAAGGAGACATTGCTTTTGCTAATTCGAATTGAAGGGTGATATCAAATCGGTCTATTTTTGGCGTCATATACATAGTTAGCAGCTCCGTATCAATATCAAGGTCATCATCACTACCATCAATAGAAATATCGTCACTATCATCAATATAGGTATCGTCACTATCATCAATATCATCAATAGGATAATCTTTAGGCTTGTCATCCAGGAACTTGTTCGGAAATACCGTAATGAAAGGAACATAGGAGTTTGTCGCTAGGTATTTTACCAAACAGGATCGTCCAGTTCCTATAGAACCTATCACTAAAATACCTCTAGAAGGGGATAGGGCTAAACGGAGCGAAAAGGGAGGAGATGGGGAATGAAAACTATTAGCCCCGCACGAGGTTTGTGAATAAGCGATTGTCTGATAATGAGCAAGGAATATCCGTCTTTCTGCTAAACAGGATCTATTGAACTCATAATTCATTAGATCCTTTTTATGAATGTCAACTAAGTATCGTAAGGAAATTGATCCCGGTTGTTCAATCATTTGATAACCAGAGTCATTCTTTGATAAATGATTACTATAAGTCAGATTCAATAGAATTTTATCAATCCTTTTTTCTGTCGTTAAGGTGGAGAAC